AGAATCCAAAGATAAAGAGGGAAACAAAGAATATCACTACTGTATAAACAAAAAGTTTGAGAGTAAGCATTACATAATCTCCAAGATTTTTTTTAAGGAATAGATTACCCGTTTTTCCTTACTAGACAGATCCACTAGGATGGGTTTTGTTTATTTTGACACCTAAAAATGTAAAAATCAAAAAAATTGCAAGAATTGCTTTTTTATAATAAGCACTCTTATCAATATAAAAAATTTGTTTAGGTATTGTGCGGATACCTAAAGGTACCTGCTCAACGTAGGTGCAGGGGGTAGAAAGGCTGATCCAAATTTACTGCTGCAGCTATATATTCAATCTAGAAGAATTTGAATTTTAGAATCAAAGGTTCTAAATATAAGACTTTTCGCCTCTTATCCATTTTTTTTTTTTTTGGAATGAATACATCGTTCAATTTTGCAGACAGAATAGTAAAGATTTCATCGAAAACTTACAGCAGCTTGCCAAACAAACGCTAATAGAAAAAAGAGTACAGGTATGACAGGCATAACATCCACGATTGGGTTAAAAATGGCATAAGCTTCGGGTAATTTGGCGAAGAAAAAACTAGTCGGATAAAGAAAAGAATTAAAACAGATACAGGTTAAACTAAGTATATTAGGCATAACAAGCATTTCGTTCTTGTAGAGTAGATAATTGGATTTTGATTGAGTTATTTTTCTAAGGGAAAAAGGAAAAGAAAAGGTAGATTCAAAATCCTTTTTTCTTCGGACTTTCCCAAACACAAAATACCTCCTTGTATTCTCATTCTCAAATGAGAATGGAAGAAATTCGACTTTCATATAATATCTTAATAGAATTCCATGCAATGATCAATGCATTTTTTGGATTCTATATTATCCGCATGTCTAGAATCCTAGCAAGAAAATATCCCTCATTTTTTAGGTAATTGAAGTAGGATTGACGAATACTATATAAAAATAATAGTGTTTACTTAGTGTCGCATAAAACGAAATGGGGCGTGGCCAAGTGGTAAGGCAGCGGGTTTTGGTCCCGTTACTCGGAGGTTCGAATCCTTCCGTCCCAGATTTTTTCTGATGAAACGAAAGATAGAATCATATTGTGCCCTGCACGATACAAAAGTTTATTAAAGAGAATAAATCTCTCTTATGAACTCTTAGATTAGATGCATTTCTAAGCATTCATTTTCTTTCTTAGAAAACTAAATCAAGTGTTAACTCCAGTCAAATTTAATATCTTTATTTTCATGAAAAATTTTGGTCTACCAGGCATATTCAGGATATGCTCCTACTACAAATTACTCATATATATTTTGAATATGTTATGTGTTTTGAATATGTGTTTTGAAATTCGAACAGGATACATTTTTAGGTAGTATCTGATTTGCAAACATCCATTTCTAAATCAATGGAATGTGAGGATTAGAGAAAAATTCATATATTCTGTCTACTCGACTTTCGAATTGATTGAAAAAATGAGATAAAACACTGTATAAAAAATGAGACCTATCTCTTTATGATAGAGATAGATTTTTGTTTTGTTGTATTATTAGTAAAAAAGAAGGGTCACTCTTTGGTTAAGCGAAAACGATCTGGATCTGTGATTCTTTAAATATCCGGAATGATCCATTCCGGTAAAGATAAGGTAAGAACTGCTCGTTGGACAGAATGGATTTGAAAAAAAAATCATACTTTATCTTTTCCTCTTTTTCGAACTATGTTTCATTCATATGATAGAATGTGGGTTTAAATAAATTGGATCTTTGCAGAGTCTTCCCCGATAAATACTTTTTTCTTTTATCCATATTTCTCCATAGATAGCAAGTTTGAATTAGTATACAAAACCAATGACTATTCATGATTCCATCCATATAGGATCAATTCTCGATACCACTTTGCAATGAAATTAGAGGAATGTTATGGTAAAACTTCGTTTAAAACGATGTGGTAGAAAGCAACGTGCGACTTGAAGGACATGATCAATTGTGGATTTTGTTATCCATCATTTTCCATAGTAATGAAAATGCTCTTGGCTCGACATAGTCTGTTCTATTCGTCCCAAACCTAATTTTGTTGGGTTGTGTTGTTTGAAATAGTACACGATGGAGCTCGAGAGGACATAATTTCTTTTTTATCAAGGGAAAGAATCTAGGGTTAGTGAAAACTAATAAATTAGGCCAACTTTGTCAGTCTATCCTTAATATAGAAATCGAATTTAGGAAGATTGGAAAAATTTTTTCGATTAAAATAAAAGTCTATCAGAATCAATCATTCATATTAGATTTCTTTTCTTTTTCTATAGAAGAGGGAAATGCTTTATCGAAGGAAATAAGAAAAAAAGAAAGGGTATGTTGCTACTCTTTTGAAAGAAAAAAGAATAGGAATTCCCAAAGTAATGTCTAAACCCAAGGATTTCACAAATCAAAGATAAAGGATTCCGGAACAAGTAAACACGATTTTCAACCGTCTCAACAATAGAATTCGATCAGAATAAGTAATAAAAGTCAATTTGTTCGAGATGAGATAAAGAAAAGAGTTTAGAGACGACTCAAAAAATTTCGAAGGATTTTTCTTTTGAAGTATGTCAGTCAAAATTAGTCAACTTGAGTCATGAGTATAAATGAAATTTGTTTTTTCTTTTCTGTAAGGAAATTAATACAAGTCATAGTCTAATTTCTATCTACTTGTATTATAGACAGAAATTCGAATCATTTTCTCGAGCCGTATGAGGAGAAAACCTCCTATACGTTTCTAGGGGGGGCTTTGTTTATCTACATCTATCCCAATAAGCTGTCTACCGAATCGTTGCAATTGATGTTCGGTCTCGAAGAGAAGGAAGAGATCTTCGAAAAGTAGGTTTTTATGATCCGATAAAGAATCAAACTTGTTTAAATGTTCCAGCGATTCTCTATTTCCTTGAAAAGGGTGCTCAACCTACAAGAACTGTTTATGATATTTTAAGGAAAGCAGAATTTTTTAAAGATAAAGAAAGAACTTTGAGTTAATTGAACAACTAAATGAATAAATATAAATAAAGTAGGAGAGGGTTACCAGTACCCCTTAATTATTTAGACACAATTTGCCTCTTTCTTAGCCCTATTTTTTTTTGCTGCATTTATGTTGCGCCAATCCAACAAAAGCCCTTATTTTATTTCCTTTTTGTATCTAATTGGTTTTCTTACCATTGTATTTCTATTGACAAAGGTCTATTGAACAAATAGAATTTGTAGATAGATAGGTCTCTTTATCATCACTTCATATTAGGTATTTCTATCTACACTTCGCTCAAATGATAGGGTTGCCCCCTTTGCAAGTATTTTCATACAAGATTTATTTATTTCTTTAAATATAAATAAAAATTGCTAAAAAAAGGACAATTTTGCCATTATGATTGGGGCCGCTCCTTTTTTAACCTTAGTGAAATTTAACCGGATCTGTTCATTTTGGTATTTGAGTGTTTTTAATGGGTGATAAAATCTTTCTTTTGATGTTTTGCTAAGTCAATGTTTTGGCAGTAGCGTCCGGTGTAATTCCATTCCATCGATTTTTGGATTTCGATCGTATCTAAGATCCTATTTTATCTGGGTTGCTAACTCAATGGTAGAGTACTCGGCTTTTAAGTGCGACTATGATCTTTTACACATTTGGATGAAGCAACAAATTCGTCCAGACTCTTGGTAGAGTCTAGAAGACCACGACTGATCCTCAAAGGAAATGAATGGAAAAAATAGCATGTCGTAATTAAATCAATTTTTTTTTGAATAAAAAAATTCTTTTTTTCTGGTTCTAGTGAATAAATGGATAGAGCCCGGCTCTAATTCTGGTAAAATAAAAAGCAACGAGCTTAACTTCTTAATTGGAATGATTCCCTGATCTAATTAGACGTTAAAAATAGATTAGTGCCTGATGCGGGGAAAGGTTGGGTTTTCCTATGAGTGGACCCTTTACTTTTATTTTTAGAAATCCTAATTATTCTTGATTATGGATTGAAAAGGGATGTTATGAATGTGTAAAAGAAACAGTATATTGATAAAGAGACTGTATTCCAAAGTCAAAAGAGCGATTGGCCTGCAAAAATAAAAGATTTGTTCTTTTTTGTAATTAGAACAAACATAAATGAATTGGATAGAAAAGGAGCAGAAAAAGATCTATGGATTAGACTCCCTTTCTTTCCAGGGTTTGCATTAAAAAATGCAACACCCTGTTCTGACCATATTGCACTATGTATCATCATTTGATAAATCGAGAAATACTTTTTCTCTCTGATTCAAATAGAAATACAAATGGAAAAATTCGAAGGGTATTCAGAAAAACAAAAATCTCGTCAACAATACTTCGTCTATCCACTTCTCTTTCAGGAATATATTTATGCATTTGCCCATGATTATGGATTAAATGGTTCTGAACCTGTGGAAATTTTTGGTTGTAATAACAAAAAATTTAGTTCACTACTTGTGAAACGTTTAATTATTCGAATGTATCAGCAGAATTTTTGGATTAATTCGGTTAATCACCCTAACCAAGATCGATTGTTGGATTGCAGTAATTTTTTTTATTCTGAGTTTTATTCTCAGATTCTATCTGAGGGGTTTGCGATCGTTGTAGAAATCCCATTCTCGCTAGGAGAATTATCTTGTCCGAAAGAAAAAGAAATACCAAAGTTTCAAAATTTACAATCTATTCATTCAATATTTCCCTTTTTAGAAGATAAATTTTTGCATTTACATTATCTATCACATATAGAAATACCCTATCCTATACATTTAGAAATCTTGGTTCAACTCCTTGAATACCGGATCCAAGATGTTCCATCTTTGCATTTATTGCGATTCTTTCTCAACTATTATTCGAATTGGAAGAGTCTTATTACTTCAATGAAATCTATTTTTCTTTTTTCAAAAGAAAATAAAAGATTATTTCGATTTCTATATAATTCTTATGTATCAGAATATGAATTTTTCTTGTTGTTTCTTGGTAAACAATCTTCTTGCTTACGATTAACA